GTTTTCGAATGGGTCCGGTAAAAAATCACAGTGTGATAAAAGAATCAATTCACAAAAATCCTCCAATTAGGAATTCGTTGGGCCCCTTAGGAACAGCCTTTCCCATTGCGAATTTTTATTCATTTTATCATTTATTAACTCATAATCATATATTGATAACTAACTATTTACAACTTGACAATTTAAAACAAACGGTTCAAGTAATTAAATATTATTTAATGGATGAACATGGAAAAATTTATAATCCCGACCTCTCCAGTAATATTTTTTTGAATCCATTCCATTTGAATTGGTATTTTCTCGATCATAATTGTTGTGAAAAGACATCTACAATAATGAGTCTTGGGCAGTTGATTTGTGAAAATGTATGTATAGCCAAAAACAGACCCCGCCTAAAATCGGGTCAAGTTATACTTGTTCAAGTTGACTCTATAGTAATACGATCCGCTAAGCCTTTTTTGGCCACCCCGGGAGCAACTGTTCATGGCCATTATGGGGAAATCCTTTACGAAGGAGAAACTTTAGTTACATTTTTTTATGAAAAATCGAGATCTGGTGATATAACGCAGGGTCTTCCAAAAGTGGAACAGGTATTAGAAGTGCGTTCGATCGATTCAATATCGATGAATCTAGAAAAAAGGATTGAGGTTTGGAACGAATGTATAACAAGAATTCTTGGAATTCCCTGGGGATTTTTGATTGGTGCTGAACTAACTATAGTGCAAAGCCGTATCTCTTTGGTTAATAAGATACAAAAAGTTTATCGATCCCAGGGGGTGCAGATTCATAATAGGCATATAGAAATTATTGTACGTCAAATAACATCAAAGGTTTTGGTTTCAGAAGATGGAATGTCTAATGTTTTTTCACCCGGAGAACTAATTGGATTGTTACGAGCGGAACGAATGGGGCGCGCTTTAGAAGAAGCGATCTGTTACCGAGCCATCTTATTGGGAATAACAAGAGCATCGCTCAATACTCAAAGTTTCATATCTGAGGCAAGTTTTCAAGAAACTGCTCGGGTTTTAGCAAGGGCGGCTCTCCGGGGCCGTATTGATTGGTTGAAGGGTCTGAAAGAGAACGTTGTTTTGGGGGGGATGATACCTGTTGGTACCGGATTCAAAGGATTAGTATACCCTTCAAAACAACATAACAACATTCCTTTGGAAACAAAAAAAAAGAATCTATTCGGGGGGGAAATGGGAGATATTTTGTTCCACCACAGAAAATTATTGGATTCGTCCCTTATCAAAGAATTTCCATGATACACTAAAAGAATCATTTATTTATATATAGGATTTAATGACTCCTAAGTTCATCCTTTTCACTATCTTTATTATTATTATTTGGTAATCAAAAAAATGAAAAGATAATAATGAATAAAAAGTTTTGGGTGTCTATCTACGGTAGAAGAGAAAGTTCCGTCGGAACAATTATTTATTTCAGTTTCAGGGTTCCCTCTTTTTTTTTTTCAAAAAAAGAAAGAGGGTGTGGGGAGAAATGACAAGAAGATATTGGAACATCCGTTTGGAAGAGATGATGGAGGCAGGAGTTCATTTTGGCCATGGTACTAGGAAATGGAATCCAAAAATGGCACCTTATATTTCTGCAAAGCGTAAAGGTATTCATATTATAAATCTTACTAAAACTGCCCGTTTTTTATCAGAAGCTTGTGATTTGATTTTTGATGCGGCAAGTAGGGGAAAACAATTCTTAATTGTTGGTACCAAAAATAAAGCAGCTGATTCAGTAGCGTGGGCTGCAATAAGGGCCCGGTGTCATTATGTTAATAAAAAATGGCTTGGCGGTATGTTAACGAATTGGTCCACTACTGAAACCAGGCTTTATAAGTTCCGGGACTTAAGAATGGAACAAAAAATGGGGAAATTCAACCGTCTTCCGAAAAGAGATGAAGCTATGCTGAAAAGACAATTATCTCGCTTGCAAACATATCTGGGCGGAATTAAATATATGACAGGGTTACCCGATATTGTAATCATCGTCGATCAGCACGAAGAATATACGGCCTTGCGAGAGTGTATCACTTTGGGAATTCCAACAATTTGTTTAATCGATACAAATTGTGACCCCGATATCGCAGATATTTCGATTCCAGCAAATGATGACGCTATATCTTCAATCCGATTAATTCTTAACAAATTAGTATTCGCAATTTGTGAAGGGCGTTCTAGCTATATAAGAAATCCTTGATTAATAATAAGATAAATAACTTACTTCGGAAGTCCCATAGATTTCGGGAATAGCTTACTCTTTTTTCTTAATTCTAAAAAAGAAATAAAAAGAACTGGGGATATTATGTAATTAGTTAGTTTAGTTAGTATTCAAAATATCCGATTCAAGTAGGCAGGTGGTTGAATCAAAAAAATTTTATTTAAAGTTTGATTTTTTTAGAGGGCAATATGAACGTTCTATCATGTTCCATCAACACACTAAAGGGGTTATACGATATATCCGGTGTGGAAGTAGGCCAACATTTCTATTGGCAAATAGGGAGTTTCCAGGTCCACGGTCAAGTACTTATTACTTCTTGGGTTGTAATTGCTATCTTATTAGGTTCAGCCGCTATAGCTGTTCGTAACCCGCAAACTATTCCGACTGGCGGGCAGAATTTCTTCGAATATGTTCTTGAATTTATTCGAGATGTAAGTAAAACTCAAATTGGCGAAGAGTACGGTCCTTGGGTTCCTTTTATTGGAACTATGTTTCTATTTATTTTTGTTTCTAATTGGGCAGGAGCTCTTTTACCTTGGAAAATAATACAATTACCTCATGGAGAGTTAGCCGCACCCACGAATGATATAAATACTACTGTAGCTTTGGCTTTACTTACGTCAGTGGCATATTTCTATGCGGGTCTTAGCAAAAAGGGATTAAGTTATTTCGGGAAATATATTCAGCCAACTCCAATCCTTTTACCAATCAACATCTTAGAAGATTTCACAAAGCCCTTATCACTTAGTTTTCGACTTTTCGGGAATATCTTAGCTGATGAATTAGTCGTTGTTGTTCTTGTTTCTTTAGTACCTTCAGTGGTTCCTATACCTGTCATGTTCCTTGGATTATTTACAAGTGGTATTCAAGCTCTTATTTTTGCAACTTTAGCTGCGGCGTATATAGGTGAATCCATGGAGGGCCATCATTGAAATAGTCTTTTTTTAGCCCATATGCGCGGCTCAAGATAGTATTTACTTCGGAAATATACAATTTGGGCTATATACAATCTAGAGTAATAGAAAAAAGTTACGATATTAGAGACTTGTAAAAAGAAAGGAAAGAGATCTAAAGGATCTTTTTCCTAAACCCTTCCGTCCGTTTAATTTAACCCTCTCAATGAGTATTCGTTTTATGTTGGTAAGCCTGTGTCAAATTTCAAATAATAAAATAATTGAATAGTTTGAATTTTGCATAAGAATACTTGTAGTATATATATGTTTATGATTATGATATGTGGTGTGATTAAACAAAAGGGCGAAACAATTCTGGTTTCAGTTGCTTTTGTTCAAGAATTGACCAAAAGAAAATTATTATAAATAATAAATTGCATGAACTTAGATCAATAAAATAATTTGATTTCTATGCAATAATTTACTTAATCCATTTTTCCATTTCCCTTGTATCCGTGGGAATAAGGATAAAGAAAAGGAAAGGGAGAAAAGAATTTACGAAAATACAAAAAAAGGATTCATCAAAATTTTGGGTTTAGAACCAGGTATATGTAATGTAATTGATTGGGGTATATGTAATGTAATATAATTGAATGGCTATAAGCCAACTTTTGTAGTTATTTCGACACTTAATTAATTCAATTTAAGATGAATGACTGGTTTGTTTACGTTATAGAAGAAAAACACGTATATGTGATATTAGATATTGACTTGTTATATATGAACTAAAGATATAATTTGCTCTATTACTGTGAAATTGGAGAGGAGATAGGGATTTCAATAGTCAATAAAAGTCTTCTGTTTCATTATGACTGTGAATTAATAAACAGATGAAATCAAGAAATAATTCAACAGTTCGGAACCAAGAAATGGAAGAGCAGAAGTCGTATGGGTTCACAAGGGCTCTGCGAATAGAAACTAAAAAAGATAAATCTAAGTAGTTCTGATGATTCAATAATATAATTATATTCGAAGTTCTTAGTTACTTCGACTGGATGAATCCTAGCGACGGAATAATTAAGTCATAATTCATTGGTTGATTGTATCATTAACCATTTCTTTTTTTTGGTACGAGGAACTTATCATGAATCCACTGATTTCTGCCGCTTCTGTTATTGCTGCTGGATTGGCTGTAGGGCTTGCTTCTATTGGACCTGGGGTTGGTCAAGGAACTGCCGCGGGTCAAGCTGTAGAGGGTATCGCGAGACAGCCTGAAGCTGAGGGAAAAATACGAGGCACTCTATTGCTTAGTCTAGCGTTTATGGAAGCTTTAACAATTTATGGACTGGTTGTAGCATTAGCACTTTTATTTGCGAATCCTTTTGTTTAATTTTAGAAATATGAAAATTTTTTATTTTTTCATATTTTATTGGCTTGGACTTGTCGTTTGCTTTTTCGAATTATATCCAAATTAAACTCCTACAATTACGTATTTTTTGAGAAAATAACCACGGGAAGGGCTGATTTGCGGGTGAGGAATTAGCATACCAACTCGCTTTCATCCTTCCCGTCCGTAGTCCAAGGAAAACAATTTTGGGGAAATGTTGTAACAAAAGGAGCAGTTCGTAGTTTAGTTTATAATTCGAATATTCTTTAATTTAACTCGATTTTAAAATAGGAAATAAACATAAACAAATAGAATAAAAGAAGAAAAGAGGTAATAAAAAAATAACTCTGTTCGGTTTTTTAGTCTATATAAGAGGAGATCATATGAAAAATGTAACCGATTCTTTCCTTTCTTTAGGCCACTGGCCATCTGCCGGGAGTTTCGGGGTTAATACCGATATTTTAGCAACAAATCCAATAAATCTAAGT